AAATCCTCTGTTTGCGATTATCTAATAAATCATTTAATGAAAGTAGATTATCTTACCATTAATTTCACAACTTTCATGATCTCTTCCCGAACCAAACATGAATCTTTCGATTCATTTGGCTCTCATGCTCAATTTTTTATTTTATGGGCATTCCCATATCTTTGAATGTAATGAGCCTATCCTCTTTATTTCTGTTTGTATTCAAACATATCAAAACCGATGGAAGACCAGAATATTAATAGGACTCTTCCGACCCGACAAAAAATCTATAATTGTCAGCAAAGTTGTTTCTTTATCGTTGTTTGTTCTTTATTTCAATTTCATTTAACTGAAAATATATAATATAAATTGAAAATGTATATATTATAAATTTTCATTTTCTTTTTTTTATTCAAATCCAAAAATTCCTCTTTTTTATACATAGGTCGTCGATTCGGCATTGGATTATAAAAGGTATCTTGCCTTTTTTTTTTCTAGTAAATGGTTCAAATCATTTTATCGATATGAGTGTTCTATATCGGAAAAATCACCAACTATTCTTTTTTAAACCATTTTGGTACTAACTACTAACGTAGTGGTAGAAAGAGTACCATGTTGTGCCCGGACTTCAAACAGTTTAGCTTTAACCATGTTAATGATCTCACATTATTGGATGATAGAGAATCAAAGTTGACTTACCAATGAATCACGAAATGCTATGGTTCTTACATATGATTTTATCATTTATTCAGAAGGAATTCGTTGAGATCGTGCACTTTTTTTCCTATTTATCATATAATATAAAAATATAAAATAAATTTAAATAATTAAAGTACAGCCGGTTGGATCCAACCTATTCTTGAAATATACAACTCGCACACACTCCCTTTCCAAAAAAAATCAATACACCAAGCACTACACTTAGATTTATTGGATTTGTTGCTAAAATATCGGTATTAAACCCGAAACTCCCGGCGGATGGCCAGTGGCCTAAGGAAACGAAAGAATCGGTTACATTTTTCATATGCTCTCCTCTTATAGATAGGACTAATAAAGATAAAGAACAGAGTTCTTTTTGTATCACCCGGCTCGCCCTTTATTTTTTGATCAATTTCCTTTTCTTAATTTTCCCATTTTTAACGGGAATAGATTAAATCTATTTATTGAATTCTCAAATTCAAATATTTCTTATTTTTTTGAAGTTTCCGATAAGAAAGATACTTATTAAGTGAAGCCTTAGGTTTCGTGTCAATTGCGAAATAACTCCTTTGTTCAAACACTTCCTACTTCCTAAAAGAAAGAAAAGTAAAAATTTCATCGTCCTAAACTAAGGACGGGAAGGAAGAAAGCGAACGAATCCACTAATTCCTCATCCTCAAATCAGTCCTTCCCGAGGTATTGTCACAACAAAAATACATAATTGTAAAAAAAAAAGTAAAATATTGATATAATTCACAGAAGCAAACGGCAACGAGTTAATAAAATAGGAGAAAAAAATAAGAGAAAAGTAAGTTATGTACTTTATTTATATTTTCATTCTAGGATGAAATTAAACAAAAGGATTCGCAAATAAAAGCGCTAATGCCACGACCAGTCCATAAATTGTTAAAGCTTCCATAAAAGCTAGACTAAGCAATAAAGTACCTCGTATTTTACCTTCTGCTTCTGGTTGTCTCGCAATACCTTCTACGGCTTGGCCTGCAGCAGTACCTTGACCAACTCCAGGTCCAATAGAAGCAAGCCCTACGGCCAATCCAGCAGCAATAACGGAAGCGGCAGAAACAAGTGGATTCATGATAGGTTCCTCACACCAAAAAAAAATGGTTAATGATACAATCAACCAATGAATTATTACTTAATTTGATCACTAAAATCTATCGAGTTGAAGTAACTAAAACTTCGAATGATAATAATAATAAATAATAATATAGATTAGGTATAACCCTATATAACTAGTATATATTTAATATATATCATATATCACATATACATTTTTTTCTTTCATAACGTAAACTGCCCACATTTTATATGAAATCGGATTCTAGAATAATTCTTCGAAAGATATACAGAGTATGTGGTTGGACTTATAAACATTACATATATCTAGTGTGACCTAATCCACCATTTCGTAATATCGTCTATCTTTTCTCCTACAACCCTAGTCGTATATACATACGTATTTGTATCTATTATGTTCCCCAACCGAGTGGATTCTTTTGAACCGTGTATTGCCTCAATTGGGATAAGCTAAAAAAAAAAGACTATTTCGAAAACTAATCAATGATGACCCTCCATGGATTCCCCTATATAAGCCGCGGCTAAAGTTGCAAAAATAAGAGCTTGAATACCACTTGTAAATAATCCAAGAAACATGACAGGTATAGGAACTACTGAAGGTACTAAAGAAACAAGAACAACAACTACTAATTCATCAGCCAATATATTCCCGAAAAGTCGAAAACTAAGAGATAAAGGTTTTGTGAAATCTTCTAGAATGTTAATTGGTAAAAGTATTGGAGTTGGTTGAATGTATTTTCCGAAATAACCCAATCCTTTTTTTGTAAGACCTGCATAAAAATATGCCACTGACGTGGGTAAAGCTAAAGCAACAGTAGTATTTATATCATTCGTCGGGGCGGCTAACTCCCCATGAGGTAACTCTATGATTTTCCAAGGTAAAAGGGCACCTGACCAATTAGAAACAAAAATAAATAGGAACATAGTTCCAATAAAGGGAACCCAAGGACCATATTCTTCTCCAATCTGAGTTTTGCTCAAGTCTCGAATAAATTCAAGCACATATTCGAAGAAATTCTGACCGTCGGTCGGAATGGTTTGTGGATCCCGAACAGCTATGATGACTGAACCTAATAAGATAGCAATTACGACCCAAGAAGTGATAAGTACTTGGGCATGAATTTGTAAACCTCCTATTTGCCAATATAAATGTTGGCCCACTTCTACACCTGATATATCGTATAACCCTTTGAGTGTTTTAATGGAACATGGTATAACATTCATAAATATTGTCCTCTGACAGAAATCGAACTTCAAAAAAAAAAAGAATTATTTTGATTCAACCATCTCTTTCTCAACTCATCTACTTTACATCAGTAATCATATATTTAAGATACCAAGGAATCACACAACATAATATCAATATTCCATTTTATCTCTTTTTAAAAATTCAAGACAAGACGAGAATAGTAACCGAGCCGAAAAATCTAAATAATTAACTAATCTTAATATTCTTAATTATAACATAATCAACGACTTCTTATATAGCTAGAACGACCCTCACAAATTGCGGATACTAATTTGTTAAGAATCAATCGGATTGAAGCTATAGCATCATCGTTGGCTGGAATCGAAATATCTGCAAGATCTGGGTCACAATTTGTATCAATTAAACAAATCGTCGGAATCCCCAAAATGACACATTCTCGAAGAGCTGTATATTCTTCTTGCTGATCAACGATGATTACAATATCGGGTAACCCAGTCATATATTTGATCCCACCCAGATATGTTTGCAAAGTAGATAATTTTCTCTTCAACATTGCTGCATCTCTTTTGGGGAGACGGTTGAGTTTCCCCATCTTTTGTTCTGCTCTTAAGTCTCTGAATTTAAGAAGTCTCGTTTCTGTAGTGGACCAATTCGTTAACATACCACCGAGCCATTTTTTATTAACATAATGACATCGAGCCCTTATTGCAGCTGATGCTACTAAATCCGCTGCTTTTTTTTTGGTACCAACGATTAAGAAGTTTTTTCCTATACTTGCTGCATCAAAAACTAAATCACAGGCTTCTGATAAAAAACGAGCAGTTCTAGTAAGATTTGTAATATGAATACCTTTACGCTTTGCAGAGATGTAAGGAGCCATTCTAGGATTCCATTTCTTAGTACCATGACCAAAATGAACTCCTGCTTCCATCATCTCTTCCAAATGGATGTTCCAATATCTTCTTGTCATTTTTCCCACGCTTTCTCTTTTTTTTTTTCACAAATACAAAATTGTTCCTACGGAACCTTCTACCGGGATTGACCGTTGATATACAGTCCAAACCATTAATTTATTTATTTCTTAATTTTATGTATTATCAAATCAATAAAATAATTAGAAAGTAAAAAGAATAAATCTCTCCTTAGGAAATCACATAAATGATTTTTCTAGTGTGTCATGGAAATTGTTTGGGACGCAAGAACAAAAAAATTCTCGATGGTGTAACAAAATATCTCTCATTTCCAACTCGAATAGATTTTTCTTTTTGATTTCCAAATGAATGTTTTTGTCTTGCCCTGAGCGATGCACTAATTTTTTGAATCCAGTACCGACTGGGATAATCCCTCCCAGAACAACATTTTCTTTTAGACCCTTCAACCAATCAATACGACCCCGTAGAGCAGCTTTTGCTAGAACTCTAGCAGTTTCTTGAAAACTTGCTTCGGATATGAAACTTTGAGTATTCAGAGATGCCCTCGTTATTCCCAATAAAATTGTCCGATAACAGATCGCTTCGTCTAAAGCACGCCCTGCTCGTTCCGCTCGCAACAATCCGATTAATTCCCCGGGTGAAAAAACATTAGACATTCCATCTTCTGAAACCAACACTTTTGATGTTACTTGCCGTATAATAATCTCTATATGTCTATTATGGATCTGTACCCCCTGGGATCGATAAACCTTTTGGATCTTATTAACCAAAGAGATACGACTTTGGGCTATGGTTAGCTCAGCCCCAATTAAGGATCCCCAGGGAATTCCAAGAATTCCTGGTATACGTTCGTTCCAACCTTCAAATCGTCTTTCAAAGTTCATCGATATTGAACCAATCGAACGCACTTCTAAGATTTGTTCCACTTTTGGAAGACCTTGCGTTATGTCACCAGATCGGGATTTTTCATATATAAATGTAACTAGCGTATCTCCTTCAGAAAGGGTTTCCCCATAATGTCCATGAACAGTCGCTCCTAGAGTGGCCAAATGGGGCTTAGCTGATCTTATAACTAAGGAATTAACATGAACAATTAAAATTTGACCAGATTTTTTTATGTGTGGTCCATGTTTAAATAGACATATATTTTCACAAAAAAATTGTCCAATACTAATTATTGTGGATGTCTCCTCACTAAAATTGTGATGTAGAAAGCACCAATTCAAATGGAATGGATTCAAAATAATGTTATTGCATGGACCGGGATTATAAAGCCGCCTATTTTCATCTATTAAACAGTATTTAAATACTTCAAGTACTTGAAAAGTCTGTTTAAGATTGTCAAGTAGCCAATATTTATTTAACAAGATCTGATTATGAGTTCTTAAATGGTAAGATGAATAAAAATTCACTATTTTAGGTACAATAGTACCTAAGGGGCCACACAAATCCTTAAGTGGAGTTATGGGATTCGATTCTTTTGTCACATTGTTATATTTCGAACCGTTGAATGGACCAACTCGATAACAATTGAATGATGACAAAATTCTCAAAGATTGCCATTCCTTATTTCGATTCAACAACGTACCAATAGTTCCTTGATACTGGGTAAATAATGGAATCTTCGCTTTGGAATAAAAAGGATTAATATTAGTGCGATCTAATCCATTATCGGGAATCAATCCCGAACCCGCTGTATCATATCTTTTTTCGGTATATGAAATCGTAGACTTGACTAACTCAATTCTTATGAAATCACGAATCAGATCATTTGCCCTTACCTCAACAAAGGAAGAATGAATTTCTTCTATAGAACCCTTTTTTTCTTGGTCCCAATTCAATACTAAGCAAGTCCGAACTAATTGAATACTTGTGTGATAAATTCCTCGAATTGACTTTCCATTTCCATAAAGGATATAATTGACAACTCTAAGTTGGACATTATCTTTTTCCTGCAAGAGATCTTGAGGGAAAAGTTTTTCTAAATTTATCCCATCAGCTATTTCATATGTGACTACGGGCCGAACCAACACAAAATATTTTTTTTTTGTGAGTGTGATCCGTTGGACATAGATCCAATTTTTCCAATTTTTTGATTCCTTAGAATTTTTTTTTTCTATTCCTGGTGGTATCAAAATGCCACTGTGTCTGGATATCTTATCTGTTTCTCCGGGAAAATGAATGTCTCCAGAAAAGATTTTCAGTTCAATACTTTTTTTTTTTCTCTCTACTCGGACTAATCCACCTACTCGGCTTCTTGTATTTAAAGCGAGTTGCGTATTTACCCCAATGATACTATTGTTCTGGACCATTATGGACGAGGATCCAGGTAAGATATGCACTTCTTCGGGAATAAAAAAAAACCGATCTACTTTCATTTGGTATTTTTGGTATTTCGGACTAAATTCTTTTGTTCCTCGATACTCAATCAAATCCTCTTTTTTTACGATGGAATCCACCTCTACGGTCCCATATTTAGTAATTCCCGAACTCTTTTTTCTGTATCGTGGATCATCAAAATAAGCAAAAATACTATTTCCACGTAAAATACCATTTATGGGTATTTCAATCAAAATACCAAAAGAGGGTATTAGTTCTTTTTCTCCTTCTTGATCATATTGTAATGGGATAATAAATCTATTTCTTCGCCTTTTCGCCAAGAAATCGGAATTCCCTTGGAGAATCGAAGGATATATAAAATTCCAATGACCCTTGGATATGATTCGATCAAGTCTTGAATAGTCAAGAATTTCCTTATCTTTTTTACCAGAAGGACCCAACAATTTATGTCTTACTCGATCATTAGTGATCGAGAGGTCAGAGGTATATCTTTCGTTGAGAGAAAAAGAATGAACATTCATTTGATCTTGATCCTTATGGAGCGAAAAAGACACTATACTGGGTCTGCACGGACCCCCTGCTAATATCCATAAATGACTTGTTTTTGGTAATAGATGAACATTACTATATGTATATTCAGGTGCATGGTAAACATCGGTACTCCAGTGCATTTCTCCTTCTGATTCAGAATAAATATGTTTTCGAACCCTCTCTTTAAAATGAAAAGTGGACGTTCCGGCACGAATCTCAGCAATCACTTGTTCAGATTCTACATATTGATCATTTTGAACTAAAATCAAACTTTTTGGTGGAATATTCACACTATGTATAATATCCCGACTCTCAATTGTTACATACAAGTCTATAGAGCATAAAAAAGCAGGATGCCCGTGACGGGTACGTGTAGGATGAACCAAATACTCATTGAACTTTATTTTCCCATTAGAAGGAGCTCGTACATGTTCGGCAGTACCGCCTGTAAATACTCCACCCGTATGAAAAGTTCTTAATGTTAGTTGAGTTCCTGGTTCCCCAATCGATTGACCCGCAATAATACCTACGGCTTCTCCCAATTCGACCAGGTCCCCGTGGGTGGGGCTTCTGCCATAACATAATTGACAGATCCAAGATGTATTCCTGCAAGTAAAGGGGGTTCGAATATATATTGGTTGTGCTCGAAAAGTGATGAATCGATTGGCAAGCCCAATCCCAATATCTTGATTTCGAGTGGCAATGCATCGT